AATGAACTATATAGAAGAGTTATCTATCGGAACAATACTCTTACTGACCTTTTAATAACAAGTAGGTCGACTCCAGGAGAATTAGTAATGTGTCAGGAGAAATTGATACAAGAAGCCGTGGATACACTTCTTGATAATGGAATCCGTGGACAACCAACGAGGGATGGTCATAATAAAATTTATAAGTCGTTTTCAGATGTAATTGAAGGAAAAGAGGGAAGATTTCGTGAGACTTTGCTTGGCAAACGAGTCGATTATTCAGGACGTTCCGTTATTATCGTAGGTCCGTCACTTTCATTACATCGATGTGGATTACCTCACGAAATAGCAATAGAACTTTTCCAGATATTTGTAATTCGCGGTCTAATTAGACAACATCTTGCTTCGAACATAGGAGTTGCGAAGAGTCAAATTCGGGAAAAAGAACCCATTGTATGGGAAATACTTCAGGAAGTTATGCAAGGGCATCCTGTATTGCTGAATAGAGCACCTACTCTGCATAAATTAGGCATACAGGCATTCCAACCTATTTTAGTGGAAGGACGTGCTATTTGTTTACATCCATTAGTTTGTAAGGGATTCAATGCAGATTTTGATGGCGATCAAATGGCTGTTCATGTGCCTTTATCTTTGGAGGCTCAAGCAGAAGCCCGTTTCCTTATGTTTTCTCATATGAATCTCTTGTCTCCAGCTGTTGGTGATCCCATTTCTGTGCCAACTCAAGATATGCTTATTGGACTCTATTTATTAACGATCAAAAATAGCCGAAGTATTTGTGCAAATCGGTATAACCCATGGAATTTCAAAAACTATAACTCTCAAAATGAAATAGTTGATAATAATCACGATACTAAGTATACAAAAAAATACCTTTTTTATAATTCCTATGATGCAATTGGAGCCTCTCGGCAGAAAAGAATCTTAGATATAGATAGTCTTTTGTGGCTTCGGTGGCGACGAGATCAACACTTTATTGCTTCAAGAGAAGCCCCTATCGAAGTTCACTATGAATCCTTGGGGACTTATCATGAAATTTATGAACACTATCTAAAAGTAAGAAGTGTAAAAAAAGAAATTCTTTGTATATATATTCGAACCACGGTTGGTCATATTTCCCTTTATAGAGAAATCGAAGAAGCCATACAAGGATTTTCTCGGGCCTGTTCATAGGGTACCTAATCGTATGTTACTTAACTTAAGTAATTCTATGATACCGATGAAAGTTCATGTCTCAATGGTTCAACTAGGATCCTAGTTCCTCCCTTTCCGTGTGAATCAAGATCGATAAAAGGAAGTTTTTGAATCACTGACTCAAATCCATTGTTGAATCCTACTCAGCAGAAGAGGTACTTATGGCAGAAGGGGTCAATTTGGTTTTTCACAATAAAATAATGGATGGAACTGCCATGAAACGACTTATTAGCAGATTACTAGATCACTTCGGAATGGCATATACATCACACATCCTGGATCAAGTAAAAACTCTGGGTTTTCAGCAAGCCACTGCTACATCCATTTCATTAGGAATTGATGATTTTTTAACAGTGCCCTCTAAAGGATGGCTAATCCAAGATGCTGAAAAACAAAGTTTCATTTTTGAAAAACACTACCATGATGGGAATATACACGCAGTAGAAAAATTACGTCAATCTATTGAGATATGGTATGCTACAAGTGAATATTTGCGACAAGAAATGAATCTCAATTTTAGGATGACTGATCCCCTCAATCCCGTCCATTTAATGTATTTTTCGGGAGCTAGAAGAAATGCATCTCAAGTACATCAATTAGTCGGTATGAGAGGATTAATGTCGGATCCCCAAGGACAAATGATTGATTTACCCATTCAAAGCAATTTATGCGAAGGACTTTCTTTAACAGAATATATTATTTCTTGCTACGGAGCTCGCAAAGGAGTTGTCGATACTGCTGTACGAACATCAGATGCTGGATATCTCACGCGCAGACTTGTTGAGGTAGTTCAACACATTGTTGTACGTAGAACGGATTGCGGAACTCTACAAAGTATTTCTGTGAGTCCTCGAAAGGGGATACTGCTGGAAAGAATTTTTATCCAAACATTAATTGGTCGTGTATTAGCGGATGATATATATACGGGTTCTCGATGTATTGCCGCTCGTAATCACGATATTGGAATTGGACTTGCCGATCGATTAAGAACCTTTCGAGTACAACCAATATCTATTCGAACCCCCTTTACGTGTAGAGGTACATCGTGGATCTGTCGATTATGTTATGGTCGGAGTCCTACTCATGGCGACCTAGTCGAATTAGGAGAAGCTGTAGGTATTATTGCAGGTCAATCTATTGGAGAACCGGGTACTCAACTAACATTAAGAACTTTTCATACCGGTGGAGTATTCACAGGGGGGACTGCAGGACATGTACGGGCCCCCTCTAATGGAAAAATAAAATTCAATGAGTATTTGGTTCATCCCACACGTACACGCCACGGACACCCTGCTTTTCTATGTTATATCGATTTGTATGTAATTATTGAGAGTGTCGATTTTATACATAACGTGAAGATTCCACCAAAAAGCTTTCTTTTAGTTCAAAATGATCAAAATGTAAAATCGGAACAGGCGATTGCTGAGATTCATTCGGGAATATCCACTTTGAATTTTAAAGAGAGGGTTCGAAAACATATTTATTCTGACTCAGAGGGAGAAATGCATTGGAGTACCGATGTGTACCATGCACCTAAATTTACATATAGTAATGTTCATCTCTTACCAAAAACAAGTCATTTATGGATATTATCAGGAGATCCGTGCAGATCCACTGTAGCCCCTTTTTTGCTACACAAGGATCAAGATCAAATGAAGGTTTATTCTCGTTCTGTCGAACGCAAATTTGATTCGAACCTCTCAGTGACTAATGATCAAGTGAGACACAAATTCTTTAGTTTTGATTTTTATGGTAAAAAAGAAGATAGCATTCCTGATTATTCAGAACTTAATCGAATCAGATGTACGGATCATTGTAATCTCCTACATCGAGTCATTCTCTACAAAAATTCTGATTTATTGGCAAAGAGACGGAAAAACAGATTTTGCATTCCATTCCAATCAATTCCAGAACGAGAGAAAGAACTAATGCCCCATTCGGGTATATTGATTGAAATATCCATAAATGCTCTTTTCCGTAGAAAAAGAATTCTTGCGTATTTCGATGATCCTAGATACAAAAGAAAGAATTCGGGAATTACTAAATATGAGACTATAGAGTCATATTCAATCGTTAAAAAAGATGATTTGATTGATGAGTATCGAGGAGTCAACGAAATTAGTGAAATTGGTAAAGGAAAAAAAAAAATAGATCAACTATTTTTCATTCCTGAGGAAGTGCATATCTTACCCCGATCTTCTTCCATAATGGTACGGAACAATAGTATCATTGGAATAGGTACACGAATCGCTTTAAATAGAAGAAGCAGTGCCTGTGGATTGGTACGAGTGGAGAGAAAAAAAAAAAAAATAGAACTAACAATTTTTTCTGGAGATATCTATTTTACTGGAAAAACCGATAAGATATTCCGACACAGTGGCATTTTGATATCACCAAAACAGGGAAAAACAAATTCCAAGGAATTCAAAAAAAAACCGAAAAATTTGGTCTATGTCCAACAGATCACACTTACCAAGAAAAAGTTTTTTGTTTTGGTTCGACCTGTAGTCATATCTGAAACAGCGGAGGGTATAAGTTTAGCAACACTCTTCCCCCAAGATGTGTTCCAGGAAGTGGATAATGTGCAACTTCAAGTTGTCGATTATATCTTGGGTAAACCCATCATTTTTGGAGGAATTTCTGGCATAAGTATTCAATTATTTCGAACGTGTTTAGTATTGAATTGGAACCAAGACAAAAAAGTATTTTCGATAGAACAGGCCTATGCTTCCCTTGTTGAAGTAAGAGCAAACGGTTTAATGCGCGATTTCCTAAGAATTGACTTAGTGAAATCTCCTATTTCGTATACCGAAAAAAGGAATGATCCGCATGGATCAGATCGCATCAATATCAATCCTTTTTATTACAAGGCAAGAAAGATTCAAGAATCGCTTAGCCAAAATCAAGGAACTATTCGTACGTTCTCGTTATTGAATAGAAATAATGAATATCAATCCTTGATAATTTTGTCATCATCCGATTGTTCTCGAACGGGTTCATTCGACGGTGTAAAATATCACAATATAAAAAACAAATCCATTAAAAAGGACTCCAGAATTGATTCGATGGGCCCTGTAGGAACAGCTCTTCCAATTGTGAATTTGGATTTTTTTTACTATTTTATAACTCATAATCAGATCTTGGTAACTAACTATTTGCAACTTTACAATTTAAAAAAAAAAGAAGTATTTAAATTTTTTTTCATAGATGAAAACGGGATAATTTATAATATCGGTACATGCAGTAACATAATTTTGAATCTATTCAATTTGAATTGGTATTTTCTCCATCATTATTTTTGTGAGGAGACATCCACAATAATGAGTCTTGGACAGTTTATTTGTGACAATGTATGTATAGCCAAAAATGTACCACACAAAAAATCCGGTCAAGTCCTAATTGTTCAAATTAGTTCTGTAGTAATAAGAGCAGCTCAGCCTTATTTAGCCACTCCCGGAGCAACTGTTCATGGCCATTATGGGGAAATCCTTTACGAAGGGGATACATTAGTTACATTTATATATGAAAAATCAAAATCTGGTGATATAACACAGGGTCTTCAAAAGGTGGAACAGGTCTTAGAAGTGCGTTCGATTGATTCAATATCAATGAATCTGCAAAGGCGGGTTCGGGGTTGGAACGAACGTATAACAAGAATTCTTGGAATTCCTTGGGGTTTCTTCATTGGTGCTGAGCTAACTAGAGTACAAAGTCGTATTTCTTTGGTTCATAAGATCCAAGAAATTTATCGATCCCAGGGGGTGCAAATTCATAATAAACATATAGAGATGATTGTACGTCAAATAACATCAAAAGTGTTGGTCTCAGAAGATGGAATGTCTAATGTTTTTTCACCTGGAGAATTGATTGGATTGTTACGCGCGGAGCGAACGGGGCGTGCTTTTGAAGAAGCCATCTGTTATCAAGCTATCTTATTGGGAATAACGAGAACATCTTTGAACACTCAAAGTTTTATATCCGAAGCGAGTTTTCAAGAAACTGCTCGAGTTTTAACAAAAGCCTCTCTCCGGGGTCGTATCGATTGGTTGAAAGGATTGAAAGAAAATGTTGTTCTGGGGAGTATGATACCCGTTGGTACTGGATTCAAAGGATTTGTGCACCGTTCAAGGCAAGATAACACCATTCCTTTGGAACTCCCAAAAACAAATCTATTCGGGGGGGAAATGGGGGATATTTTGTTCTACCACAGAAGATTTTTGGATGCTTCCATTTTAAATGATTCTCAGAATATATATCAGAACAATCATTTTTTTTTCTAGGATTTAAGGATTCTTCAGATAAGAACAGATTTTTCTTTTTAATTATATGTATTTGCATTTGGTAATAAAAAAAATAAAAGAATTAACCAACAGCTAATCTTTGGTAGAAGATAAGGTTCCGTCGGAACAATTTTTTTCCAGTCCTTCGTCTCTTTTTTTGTTTTTTGAAAAAAAAAAAAGAGGAAGTGTGAGGAGAAATGACAAGAAGGTATTGGAACATCAATTTGGAAGAGATGATGGAGGCAGGAGTTCATTTTGGTCATGGTACTAGAAAATGGAATCCTAGAATGGCACCTTATATCTCTGGAAAGCGCAACGGTATTCATATTACAAATCTAACTATAATGGCTCGGTTTTTATCAGAAGCTTGTGACTTGGTTTTTGATGCAGCAAGTAGAGAAAAACAATTCTTAATTGTTGGTACAAAAAACAAAGTAGCTAATTCAGTAGCATGGGCTGCAATACGGGCTCAGTGTCATTATGTTAATAAAAAATGGCTCGGTGGTATGTTAACGAATTGGTACACTACAGAAATGAGACTTCATAGGTTCAGGGATTTGAGAGTGGAACAAAAGATGGGGAAACTCGACCGTCTTCCAAAAAGGGATGCGGCTGTGTTGAAGAGACAATTATTTCATTTGCAAACATATCTGGGTGGGATTAAATATATGGCGGGATTGCCTGATATTGTAATCATCGTTGATCAGCAAGAAGACTATATGGCCCTTCGAGAATGTATTGCTTTGGGAATTCCAACGATTTGTTTTATCGATACAAATTGTGACCCGGATCTCGCGGATATTTCGATTCCGGCGAATGATGACACTACAGCTTCAGTCCGATTAGTTCTAAACAAATTAGTATTCGCAATTTGTGAAGGTCGTTTTAGCTTTATACGAAACCCTTGAGTATAATATTAAGATAAAGAAATCAAAAACTTCAGAACCCCATAGATTTATGGAATTTATGGAATCATCAATTACTATTCTTGACTCGCAAAAAAAAGTAGATAAAAAAAAGAATATTCAGAATATATGATTCAAATAGTCAAGTTAAGAAAGAGGCGGTTGAATCAAAATAATTCTTTTTAAAGTTCTATTTTTAGCCGAGGTCAATATGGATGTTCTATCATGTTCCACCAACACTCTAAAGGGTTTATACAATATATCCGATGTGGAAGTAGGCCAACATTTTTATTGGCAAATAGTAGGTTTCCAAGTCCATGCTCAAGTACTTATTACTTCTTGGGTTGTCATTGCTATCTTATTAGGTTCAGCCACTCTAGCTGTTCGAAATCTACAAACCATTCCCACTGACGATCAGAATTTTTTCGAATATATCCTTGAATTCATTCGAGACGTGAGTAAAACTCAGATTGGAGAAGGATATGGTCCTTGGGTTCCCTTTATTGGAACTATGTTTCTATTTATTTTTGTTTCGAATTGGTCAGGGGCTCTTTTACCTTGGAAAATAATAAAGTTACCTCATGGTGAGTTAGCCGCGCCCACGAATGATATAAATACTACTGTTGCTTTAGCTTTACTCACCTCATTGGCATATTTCTATGCGGGTCTTACAAAAAAAGGATTAGGTTATTTCAGTAAATACATTCAGCCAACTCCAATCCTTTTACCTATTAATATCTTAGAAGACTTCACAAAACCCCTATCACTTAGTTTTCGACTTTTTGGCAATATATTAGCGGATGAATTAGTAGTTGTTGTTCTTGTTTCTTTAGTACCCTCGGTGATTCCTATACCTGTTATGTTCCTTGGATTATTTACAAGTGGTATTCAAGCTCTTATTTTTGCAACTTTAGCTGCGGCTTATATAGGCGAATCACTAGAGGGTCATCATTAGAGATTTAAAAAAAAAAAAGCACCGTGGATAGAAACGAAAAAGGAAATATCGAAGTAGTTCTGATGATGCAATAATATTATTTCTTCAATTCGGAGTTCTTAGTTACTTCAACTGGATGAATCTTATCGATGGAATAATGGAATTAATTGGTTGATTGTATGTATCATTAACTATTTTTTTTGCGAGGAATTTCTCATGAATCCACTGATTTCTGCTGCTTCCGTTATTGCTGCCGGATTGGCTGTAGGGCTTGCTTCTATTGGACCTGGAGTGGGGCAAGGTACCGCCGCGGGCCAAGCTGTAGAAGGTATCGCAAGACAGCCCGAAGCAGAGGGGAAGATCCGAGGTACTTTATTACTTAGTCTGGCTTTTATGGAAGCTTTAACAATTTATGGATTGGTTGTAGCATTAGCGCTTTTATTTGCGAATCCTTTTGTTTAATACTACAAATCTAAAAAAACTTATATTTAGACTTACCGCTTATTTTTTTGAATTATGTCAAGATATCACCCCTCTATTTTATATTTATTCGTTGATAAAAAAACCAACCCATGGAAAGGACCGATGTGAGGATGTAAAATTTTCATACCAATTCACTTTTTTCCTTCCCGTTCTTAGTCCAACGGAAACTTTTTTTCGAAGTATCATTTGGATTTAGATATAAAAACGAAATATTTATTAAATAAAAAGTGAAGTTATACAAAAAGAACTCTTTCGATTTTTTGAGTTTATCTATTAAGAGGAGATCATATGAAAAATATAAGCAATTCTTTCCTTTCTTTAGGTCACTGGCCATTTGCCGGGGGTTTCGGGTTTAATACCGATATTTTAGCAACAAATCCAATAAATCTAAGTGTAGTCCTTGGTGTATTGATTTTTTTTGGAAAGGGAGTGTGTGCGAGTTGTTTATTTCAAGAATAGGCTGTATTCAACCAGCTGCACATTATTATTAGGAAAGAAAGGTGCATGATCTCGCGAATTACTTCTGAGAAATAGGATGGAAGAACCATAGCATTTCGCGATTTATTGGTAAATTTACTTTGCTTCGATTCTCTATCAATCAATACAATAAGGTGAAACTATTAACATGGTTAAAGTTAAAGCTAAGCTGATTGAAGTACAGATGCAGCATGGTACTCTTTACTAATAGTATTTTTTCTACTATTATGTTAATACATAACTGGTTTCAAAAGAAAGAGTTGGAATTTTGTTCGATATAGAACACTCATGTCGATAAAAAAATTGGAACCGCTTATTGGAAATTGGATAAAATTGAAACAAGGGGTATCCCTTTTTTTTGATACACTGTTGGATCAATGACCTATGTATAAAATAAGAGACATTTTTGGATTTGAATAAAAAAAAGAAACAACTTTGCTGACAATTACATATTTTTCAGAAGAGTCCTTATGAATATTCTAGGATTAGTGATCAGTTTCGATATTTTTTTGAATATGAACGGATAAGAAAGGATAGGCTCATTATAAAGAAAAAAAATATGGGAATTCCCCATAAGTGATTGAAGTAATTGAGCGTGAGAGCCAAATGAATTGAAAGATTCATGTTTGGTTCGGGAAGGGATCATGGAAGTTTTGAAATGAATGGAAAGAAAGATAGTCCACTTTTATTAAATGATTTATTAGATAATCGAAAACAGAGGATTTTGAATACTATTCGAAATTCAGACAAACTACGCGAAGAGGCTATCGAACAGTTGGAAAAAGCCCGGGCTTATTTACGGAAAGAAAAACTGGAAGCAGATCAGTTTCGAGTGAATGGATACTCTGAGATAGAACGAGAAAGGTGGAATTTGATTAATTCAACTTATGCAACTTTGGAACAATTAGAAAATTACAAAAATGAAACTCTTTCTTTTGAACAACAAAAGGCGATTAATCAAGTCCAACAACAGGTTTTCCAACAAGCCTTACAAGGGGCTTTAAGAACTCTGAATAATTGTTTGAACAACGAGTTACATTTACGTACTATCAGTGCTAACATTGGCATGCTTGGGGTAATGAAAGAAATAATAGGTTAGTACTTATTGTTTGTAGGCATGAAATTCTTTTTTTCTTTCAAAATTAAGAAAAATTCATGGTAAGCGTTCGAGCCGACGAAATTCGTAATATTATCCGGGAGCGTATTGAGCAATATACTAGAGAAGTAAAGATTGTAAATACTGGTACCGTACTTCAAGTAGGTGATGGCATTGCTCGTATTCATGGCCTTGATGAAGTAATGGCAGGTGAATTGGTAGAATTTGAAGAGGATACTATAGGTATTGCTCTGAATTTGGAATCAAATAATGTTGGTGTTGTATTAATGGGTGATGGTTTGATGATACAAGAGGGAAGTTCTGTAAAAGCAACGGGAAGAATTGCTCAAATACCAGTAAGTGAGGCTTATTTGGGTCGTGTTATAAATGCCCTAGCTAAACCTATTGATGGTAGAGGTGAGATTTCGGCTTCTGAGTCTCGGTTAATTGAATCTCCTGCTCCAGGTATTATTTCGAGATGTTCCGTATATGAGCCTCTTCAAACAGGGCTTATTGCTATTGATTCAATGATCCCGATAGGCCGCGGTCAGCGAGAATTAATTATTGGAGACAGACAGACCGGTAAAACGGCAGTAGCTACGGATACGATTCTCAATCAACAGGGTCAAAATGT